CCAACGCGGCATTAGTTTGCGGAGGTATTTGATCGAGCTGGATCGGGAGAGTCTCACTGAACATCTTTCCTTTGAAGTCACAAGCCCGCATATGACAAGCGCCTACCCGGATCACCCGCACCTGCCGCCCGCTTTGTAGTATAAGCGTGCAAAGGTCGAGCATAGATGGGTCTGCCGTAGTGGGTTGGCGAGGTTGGCGCAAGGGTGAACCCATGCCATATACGCGCGCGCGCCCAGCGGTTCTTCTGACACCTCAAAAGCGAGTAGGCGAGGATGAAGGTGAAGCTCGGTCAAGTAGGCTTGGATTCTTCCTCTTCGTCTCGCCCCTTTGCGCTTGCCGGGCGAGACTCATTGGGTGCGACTCAACGCGTCTGCAACGTTCCCAGGCTTATACGTCAGCTCGAAGTCAAACGGAGCCAAGAAAACCATCGGGCTTGCTTCACATTCACAGTCAACAAGTTGCAATGCTGCTTGTTGCCACGTTGTCCGTGAACACCTTGAACCTGGAACCCAGCAGGTAGTGCCTCCATACTCGCAGACAGTGCACAACAGCCTGAATCTCCTGATCATGCGAACCGAACCACATAATAGCGTGCGTCTTTCTGTGTCATGGCAGCTTCCGGCTCTCATAGGTGCCCCGATGGGATGACCATCCTGCGTCAGCACCCCCCCTCTTGCGCTCGAAATCAGAAGCGTCCGTCCACACTCCATTATCGAAGTGCTACAGCTTCAGTACCGGTTCGGCTACCACCGCGCGAACCAACTCCTCTGTTGATAGGGCGCCTCAAATCTAGTGAGAGCCTTGGACCACTCCCAGCTCTGGTCCTTCTTCAACAGGTCTGTGAACGGGCTTCTTCGAGTAGCCTTGAATGAACTTTCAGTAGTAGTTAGCCAGACCAAACCGAAGTTATGGCACTTGATTCGGAATGGGCCAACTCTCTACTATATTAATCTTAATGGTCGGTTATAGTACTTTGTTCGGGTCCATGCGCACCACGCCTCGGCCGATCCAATGTTCGCCTTCGGCCTGTGCAAATGAGCATTTCTCGCTCTTGAGATCAAGCTTATGCTCCCTGGCCGCTTCTCTAGGACTAGCCTGAGATACCGGGCGATGATCATGGGCGTGTATCACTGTACACTACTATGTAATCTCAGTATACAACCACAAAGACAGTCTTCGATATAATCGGAAAAAACCTGGTTCATGAAATGTGCTATGAATGTTGCCGGGGCATTAGTGCTGCCCAAACTCATGACAAGCCACTCATATGACCCATATCGCGTCACACAAGTTGTTTTCGGAACATCAGCTTCAGCAATTCGGACCTTCTCATATCCCGATCTCAGGTCCATTTTGGAGAAGAAACGAGCCTTCCCCAATCTATCGAACAGGTCCTCCACATGCGCGCGCCCCGGCAACGGGAGACTTGTTCTTCACGGTCACTTTGTTCAACGCCAAGTAGTCCACGCACATCCGCAGTGAACCATCTTGCTGATTCTGGAACAGGCTTGAATAGTACCTTGGCCCTACTTCTACAAATACAAAGCGGGGGCTTGAGCGTCTTAGGCCTGAACTCAGTGAGTTGCTTCTGAAACTCCTGCAAATGAATCGGAGGCATACGATATGGGGCGGAAGGGGAACCAACTCGATGGCATAATCGATAACCGGCGGGGGCAACTCCTTTGGCAACTTGCTTGGCATAACATCTGCAAAGCGGGCGTTGCGATAGAAGATCAGATACCTCTATCGGAGTCTCACTCGTACCTCCTGGGCCTTCCTCCACAAGAGTGGTCAAGTAGGTGACCAAATGTTTTGATATAGACCCCCGAATTTGCATCGCAGAGATCAACCTGATTGGCTCCGTGCGCTCTGTTGCTCGAACAAAACAGGGCCGATTCCCAAATAGATATATATAGAAGGATCATGATTCGGTGCGGAATGCTGGTTGCTTGTATATATATTGCAATCCACTTGAGCCGCGAGCATCAAATCCTAGGATGACACTGAAGTCATCCATCTTCACCGCCATCAGGGAGAGGTTTCCCTCCCAGTCCCCAATTCGAACTCTTGTCAACGCCATCCCTCCAAATTACTCAAGAACCAGGGTTGCCGCAGAGTGAACCGCTTGAACCCGCCCTTGCGAAGCACCAGCCCTTCGTTCCATCCTCTCACAAACCAAATTGTGAGTCGCCCCGTTATGCTTGTATCGACATCACTGAAGCTACCATCGCGCGGCACGCACTGTCTATAGTGGTTGTTCACCCATGCGTCAACATAGAGCAACTCCCCGCTATGATACTCCTTAGAGAAGGTATGCCGAAGCACAAGTGGATTGACACGTACCAGATCGTCTTTCCCTCCTTCACCATAGCATTGAGTCTCCCTTTGGGCAGTTGCGCGCTCGCCCCAAATGCTTCACTTTTCCCCGACACCACCACGGCACATTCGATGTAGCATCAGATCCATACCTAGTCCGTTGAAGAACTTCAGTGGCAAAAGAAAGCGCGCGCGAAAGAAGTAGGAGCTCACTCAGCCCACTCACTTTTTTTCACTGCGCTTTGAATCGCTAGTTGATGTGCGCCCCACCCTTGTTGACTTTCATTTGTGATGTTATTGACTATGACCTGCCGGGCTTGATTCTCTTCAGTGACATTCTCTAATTGTTCAAGGACGGAGAGAAAGTGTGCAACCCCAAAGCTTTGATACGCTACAGCACACAGCACTAGTGTCAGTTGTGTTCTTTCTTGTTTATCCAAGGAAGACTTCCATATCCTCTGACAAAGGTAGCACCTTTAGCCGAACGGAGTTCTATCCCCACTGCCCTACCTTCCCCACTGTCAATACTCAAATCAATCGCTTACTGACAACACCCCGGTAGACATTGCCTAGCGTAGGTTGAATGTGCATCCTTCTCTGCCCCCCGCTTTGTAGTATAAGCTTTGAGCTCACGCGTCCCCGATAAGATAGCCGGCTTCACTCACGACTATTGCCATCACTTTTCAAGGCCGTGCCTGGCTGGTGACCAACAAAGCTCCTGACCTGAGATTATGCCACTCTGACTGGTATAGGGAGCTCTTTCACCGCTATTGATTGACCAGACGGACTAAACAGAAAGACTAAGCGCAACAGAAGACGAAGACTCCAGATCGTCATACCGTCCGATCTTCTGGCGCAAGGGTGGGTGATTTGTATGGCGTTCGGCAAAGGAATGATCCTCGCTCTTCGACAGACTAGCTAACTGATCAAGCGAATAAGGAAGAAAGTCAGAGAGAAAGAGAAAGCCGTTTATACAGAAAGACGCTCGCTGTAGCTTCGACATAAGCTGCGCAGCGCAAACTCCCCGCATTCTTCCTTCCTACTCCCAAAAGCTAGGGGAAGAGTGGGCCTACTCCTGCTGAAACATCGATGCATACTTGAACTCAAAAGATTGACTCCCTATTAGCGCCTTCGCTTCTTGGGAGGCTAGTCACTCAAAGCCAAGGGTAGCTACGTCAGGAACCACTACTCACTCCCCTCAAACTCCACCCAGTGCGGACGCTTGACAAGCATTCCTGAAACCGCATCTGCCTCCGAACCGCCATCACAGTTGGACGATATTGGAGAGGAAACCGAAGATAACCTCACTCCGACGCTCATCACGAGTTGCCACCAAAAGAGCCGCCATCAATCATATATCATAGAAGTCAGGAGCTCAATCTTCACTAGCGCAACTTGCCTTTCCTCTGCCGTTGATTCACCGCGGATATTGACCGTCGAGAACCCCTTTCCGCCGGCCCAGCCGTTTCAGGGAGTCTGAAACTTCCTCGTTTTCATACAACAAATTGACAGTTCAACCAGTGGATTGATGCCCAGTGTTGGGAAAAGCATGCCGCCCTAGGTGACCGACCTCAGAAGTTGAGGCGTGCAGGTTTCTTTGTCCTCTTGAACCCGCTATGAAAGATCTAGCTGAAAGAAAATCACACTCATCATGCATGCGTTTTCAAACCATATCTCTAGAAATCCTACCAAGAGATCTCAGACTTTCACTTTCTTCGCATAAGCCCTCGTGACTTGCTTCTCGTAATACAATGGCGTTGGTCACTCAGTTCATGCCCCTTTCCTCTCTTCTCATCCAGCAAATCCAATCGTGCTAGCCTCTTGTCATTCTTGTGATCCTAACAAGATTCATCTGATAACAGAACACGCAGTTCAGTAATCTCAAGTTATGTCGGTTGCCCGGAAAAATGTTGAACCACAATGAGGTCTGACGTCATACCGAAGAAAGGGAAGGACGGGTAGAGAATTGCAAGGGGGGTGTACGAATGGATGTACGATATGCCGGCTAGAGCGAAGGGCAACATTTCATGCCAACTGAGTCATTTTGTCGATCATTCTCATCAGAGTCTTGTTAGCTGCTTCTACTGGAGTGCTCCATTTGTCGCCAGGATGAGTTGCGGCGCGGCAATAGATAACAAGTGGTGGTGCTGAATCTTTCATTGCGTAGTTCGTTTCCTTCCTATTCAAAAAAATGAGAGCGAACTCAAAAGCAGCGAGTGAGTTTTGTTCAACACAAGAGTAGAACGAGCGATTCTTTCACGCACTTTTTGATTGGAGTGTATCCAGCAGGACAAGATTCATTCGTCCTCTTTTTCACCGCCCGCCATTTGCCAGCCAATGTTGTCATCTCCCAGCGATCGCCATGGATGCAACACTGAGAGAATCGTCAATCTCAGCGAGTGAACTAGGTGATGATTGATTCCGACGTCTTCGCTCATCAGTCTTTCGTCCTCGCCGGGTCGAAGTCCACACCAACCCTCTCCGTCCAGGGGGATTCGGGAAAAGATGGAATAAGAAGACGTGTTTCCAGAACAAAGAGGAGAGGGGTTGAAAAGGGGGAGTTAGCAAAGTTGGACAAGATTGGAATGGGCATAGAAAGATGTATTGATGTACCAGATCGGCTAATGCTCCCAGGTTGATGCAACGTATTCCACCAGTTGACTGGAGACTTGATTATTGGTATATCGATCGGTCCAACACAGATTGAAATAGGAGCCGGTTCAACAGGAAGCTTTTGAAAACACAGTGCACCCAGGTAAATAAGGAACAAGATGAATACAGAAGTCCCACGAGCATCCCACACCCGAAAGGTACCCCACATGGGTCTTCCCCGAAAGCCTCCAGTCACTAAGGTCAACAATGTAAAAAAAGCACCAATTTCAGTACCGGTTCCGGAAGAGCGAAGAAAAAGGGGATGCTTTGTTAATGGGAACAAGAAACAGTTGATAGCTGTTGCGATATAAACTACTATACTCATCCGAGCCGCAGGAACATGTACATATAGAATACGAGAATTTCCACCTTGTTGAAGATCTGGGGGTGCTACCCAAAGACTTGAATGAATAGCCATCGCAGTTAAGAAGAGCCGAGATCCAATAATCATTTGCGCGGGGATTCTGGTCTTTGACATAAAGAAAGAAGGTTGTAATAACGAAAGGGACATGTGATCAGTCCGGTACCGTTCAAATGTCAAATCTTTCTGGGGATCCGTTTCGAAAACGTGGAATGTCTGAGAAATTCAAATTAGATCGACGAAAGAAGTCCTGCGTCTCAACCCCTTGAGTGATGCTGTTTTTGTTATGTCGCCTGCCAGCATAACGGGGACATAACGCATAACGGATCAAGGGAGCCTAGCTAGTATGAAAGACCAGGGCGGGCTCCTTCGGTCAAGAAAGCGGTCCATTTCGACCTCGAAACTTCAAATACCAGCAAACCTCAGAATCTCTTTCGCAAGTCCAGAAGGAATGACTGAATTGAAGCACATGACTACGGCTGATCTATAGGTCTTCGACGAGTACCACAATCCCAGCGATGAAAGCAACCTGTCTGAACTCCTTGCTTTTTCTAATAGACGGCTTTTTTGCTAACACACTCTTCAAAGTGATGGGCAAGAGTGCAAGCTGGATGTTCAGTGTGACCCGTAGAAAACGGAGAACAAAAAAACAAAGAAATTGCCATCGTCCATTGCGCGGGCCAAAGAAGAAGTTGAAAGAACGCTTGATGAGACTCCTTTTCTTTGATCCTCCCATATCTTGACCAAGGACTCTGTGCGTGCCGTGCTAGCCATGCCATAGAAGAAAGATTGATTACGGCAACTATGGGGATGCATGCAGCGAAGACATAGGCAAATGCTAGGAGACGAAGCAGAAAAGAATTGAGTCGAAATCCAATCAAATGTGGCGTGGCTACATTTCATTCACCTTTTTCCCCAGCCCAGCCCTGTCAATAGAACGAGAACAAATTGAGATTGCGATTCTCCCATGCTGGAGCGCGCCTATTTGAAACTCATTCAAACTCAGTCAGAAATGGCGGGCGTTTGAGAAGAAAAGAAAGCGCGATGAAACACCCCGTCAAACTGAACTGACTGAACTGACCTCCCTTATTCCCGTCACAGCACTGAGAGAGTGAGAAGCCGGGACTCCGCATGACTTGATGCTTCGTTCCGGCGCACGGTATGAGTTCTCTGTGACTTTCTCCCGCCTACCCGCGCGAAAGTAGATCACAAAAGCCAAAAGCGCACCGCACATTGCTCGCCTATTTTCCTTCTTCGCTGGGCTTGACTCAAGAGCTGGACTGCCGGGATATGCGGGGAGATCGCTGACCGTCAGACATATAGACTCTCTCAATCTAGATCTGAGAACCGTGCGAGCGGAGCGAGATGGTTTTGAAATCCTCGGGATACGATTCTCAAAGAAGAGGTTGGCGCAAGGGTTTTGAAGTCAGTCACCCTTGTCTCTATACATCAGGGCCTGCCTACCGGACGGACGGAAGGTCGGAAAAAAACAACTGAATAGCGGAACGAAACAGACTAGAACGAGTGCCCGAGAGCTTGCCCAGTTCTCCAACGCGCGCCTAGAAGAGCAGGCTCGGCTTTCAAAGAAATTTCCTTGATGTACACCCGCGACTTGAACTACGTCTTTGTCCATCTCGATCTACTAAGCCTCCAATGTCCCTCCCTGTTTGATCAACGACGCTCAAGAAGAAGGACCGAGAGTCGCCCGCCCGGGGCCCCTTAGACTACAAAGCGCGCGCGCGCCCAACCCAAGGTTTGATCAAGCTGCTTGCTTGCATAATGAGTGAGCCAATTCTGAAGCATGCGTTTTTGCACCTTTTTGAAGATGCGCGCGCCGTAGTTTCCTGCCTGAGCGCCCGTTTATGCTTCGTGCCACTTTTTTGGTGTAGTACAAAAACGGGGGTTTCTTTTCCTCACCACCTTTTTTGCGCACATCTTGGATCTGAAAAGATTGGGCGCGCGCGAAAGAAGACGAGGCGCTTGCGATCATCCTCTCAGACAAATGTCTCATCAAACGCGGGGCGCCAACAGGGTTCCAATCGGCAGCACTAGAGGAGTACGAGGATGATGACGATCATTCATTTGGAAAAGGGGAAGAAGATTGTGAGAGCACCTGTTCTTTTGGAACGCTCTGGCAGATCGAGAAGTTTGGAGCGGAGAATGACGCATT